CAAATCGAATTTCTCTGAATTGGATTTATTACTCAAAGTAAAAGATAATTCTAAAAAACACAACAGATATAATCTTTTATCACATAAATCCATTAATTATAGCTATAGCGGCGATAAGAAAAAAAATTGTTTTAATTACAAAACCGATAAAATGAAAAGGGAATTCTTTCATATCTTAAGAGGTACACCTTCGCTAAGTATACCTAACTCTAATTTCCCGAATTCTCTAGAAAATTTCAAAAATTCTCTACAATCAGAGGGGATTGCCGATTCTCTAGAAACAGAGGACTTTCTATTTTTTCTAGAATTAGAGGGGATTCCCGAATCGGAGTGCGTTCCAGGTTTTCTAGAAGCAGAGAATCCTGCCAAATATCTAGTATCACAGAAGTCTTTTGTTGCCGATTATCTAGAATCAGAGGCTCTTTTCGATATGGAGAAAAGCCCGAAGAGAAAATATTTGGATTGGAGAATTTTCCATTTTTGTCTTACAAACAAAGAAAAAATGGAATTCTGGATTAATATTGAAAAAAACAAAGAAAATACTGAAACGGAGAGTAAGGGGAATAAATATCAAATAATTGAGAAAGACGGTGACCGAGATCGTTTTTGTGACAAAGATATTTTGTATCCTATGCTTGTCAAAAGAGGTCAAGAATTTGTAAAAAGACACCCACCTGAGTTAGATTGGATGGGAATGAATGACGAAATAGTATACTGTCTCGTATCAAATTTTGAATTGGGGTTCTTTTTTTCAAAATTCGACAAACTTTACAACGCATATAAGAGAAGACCGTGGGTAATACCAACCCAATTACTTCTTTTCAATTATAAAGAAACTCGATTTCAGAACCCAGTGAATCTTCAATCAATTCTCAGAATACCAAAGAGAACCACCAGGAGAACAAGAAACACCAGTAGAAGACTAATCACCAGTAGAAGCGTAATCACCAGTAGACCAAAAATAAAAAACGCCAAGAGAAGAATAATCATCAGGAGACCACAAACCAGGAGCAGAATAATCATCAGTACACCACAAAGCACCAGGAGAAGGAGAACAAAAAACACCAGTAGAACAGGAAACACCAGTAGAACAGAAAACACCGGTTGGCGGAATTTTCTTTTGAGTCCACTCAAACGGCGAGCTCACCAGCCATTCAGAGCGACCATAGATGCTAAGGATGTAGACGAAAGCATTTCGTCGAATATCCAAACATATACTTACCTGCTAAAAGACAAGGCCTTCTTTCAAATTTCAAAAGGACAAAACAAAGAAAAATCTATGGATTAAATCCTTGATTCGACGAAGAGAATTTAATGTGGACATTTTTGCTTTTCGGAGTCAAAAGAAAAATGCTCGGCTTAAGGATAGGACTAGGGGAGATCTAAAATTGATCTCTAGAGGAAGATTGGTTGTTGAGATTCCGCATGTACCGAAAAAAAACAAGACGAAGCTTAATGGAAAATTTCTTATGTATCAAACCATAGCTATTTTATTGGTTCATAAGACCAAACAACAAATTAATCAAGGATGCGGAGAAAAAAGCTATATTAATAAAGAGAATTTTTTCAAATCTATTGAAAGACTTAAAAGTCTAATTGGATTTAGAAAGAAAAAAGATTTTCTTGTTCCTGAAAATCTTTTATCCACTAGAAGTCGTAGAGAGTTGAGAATTCTACTCTCTTTCAATTCAAAAAAAGAAAATGATATTCATATGAATACAGAACTTTTCAAAAGTAATAATAGAAAAAACTGCAGCCGCTTTGACATTATAGAAAAAAGTAAATATTTTGATAGAGAGAAAAAGAAACTACTTCAATTCAAACTTTTTCTTTGGCCCAATTTTCGATTCGAAGATTTAGCTTGTATGAACCGCTTTTGGTTTAATACAAATAATTCCAGTCGGTTCAGTATGTTAAGGATACGTATCTATCCACAATTGAAAATGAAATAAAGGTACGTTTGTCATATATATATATTCTATAGCATATCTGATCTAATATAGGAAAACAAGGATATAGACACATTCCTTGTTTTCCATTCTATATTCTATATTCTATTCTGATACCTGGAATTCGATTGCCTATCAATTCTATCTAGAAAGGAAGCCATGGAATTTACTTTGAGATACAAAATTTTCTCTTTTGTAAGTGAAGAGATATACTATCCTTTTTTATTTCTAGCCAACTAAAAAAAAAGAAAAAAAAAATTGTATTAATTAATAAGAAATTCTATTTGACAAAATTCGGAATTGCTAACGAATTGAAGATTTTTGTGTATAAAAAGAAAAATGAATTGACATTCTTATTTATTATTCTTATTCCATTTTTTGTTATTATTCCTGATCAATAAAACTATTTTAAAAATGGGCGGTAGGAGGAGGATTTCATTTTATGGTAAAAAATTCACCTATTAACCAACCTAAAACCAACCTAAACTAAACTTTTTAATAAAAAATATTAAATATATTAATAATTAATATAGAATTCGAATTCTCGAAAATATAGAATTAATAGAAAAGGAAATTAAAGTATAATTCAAGATAAACATGATAATTCATATCATATGAAATAAAATATATATTTTATTTTAATATTTAATAGAAAAATAATAATATTAGAAGAGAGTTAAAATTAATAAAATAGTAAATTAATCAAAATTAATATTAATATATAAAATAAAAAAACTAAGAGATAAGAAGAGATCCGTCCGCCTCCTACATATTTGATACCTTCTGCTATAAAGAAACTCATAACACCGATCCCATTGATAATTCCATCAATTACTCGTCTATCAAAAAACAGAGTAAATTCTACTAATTGTCTTATACCTTTAGTTAAAAATCGTGCATAAAAAGTATCTATGTAAGCACGATTATAAGACCAATCATATATCATGTTTATTGTTTTATCCCAAAAAATTCTTTTAGGACCCTTTTTGACGAACAAATTGAAGAACTTAAAATTCTGTAAGGATGAATAAACCGGCTTATATAAAGAAGAGGCTATAAATATTCCAAAAAAAGCTATACTGATCGAAAAAGCGGCCTTTGTTACAAATTCATAAAAATCCGCAGAATTATTTGCATTCTGATGCAAAAGGTTTAAAGATGGACTTAACAGTTTAGATAATATATCTAAATCCACCCCTTCTTGATTAAATTGATTAAAAGGAATTCCTATTGCTCCAATAAAGAAAGTAAATAGTCCCAAAACTAACATTGGAAATAACATAGTATTATCTGATTCTTGCGGATAGGAAAAAAAGCTTTTAGTTCCAAAATGATTAATAACAAAAGGGTGCGTCATCTTTTTTATAGTACCGTCAATTTGATATCTTTTCTCGCAAAAAAAAGAAGCCCGTTCACTATTATTGATTGTTAATAAAGCTAATAAACCCATTTTTTTTTTTAACATTTTGGATTCTCCTTTACCCCATAGAGATAGTGAATAGAGCGCACTGCTTTTTTTACCGCTGTAATTTGTAAAATGAACATTGAAATGCCCCCCAAAAGTAAGTAAATAAATCCGAAACATATAAAAGGCTGTTAATCCCGCCGTCGAACAAGCTATTATTCCGAAAATAGGTGAATACAACCAACTATCATTAAGAATTTCATCTTTAGACCAAAAACAGGCGAGGGGTGGAATACCACAAAGAGAAAGAGTTCCTAATAAAAAAGCGTTTTTTGTAATTGGAACACGTTTTGTTAAACCCCCCATAAGAATCATATTTTGGCTCTTATCTGGGGAATAGCCAACAATAGCTTCCATTGAATGAATAATGGATCCAGATCCTAAAAACAACAAGGCTTTCGAATATGCATGAGTAATCAAATGAAATAAAGCGGCTCGATAAGACCCCATACCTAAAGCTAACATCATATAACCCAATTGAGACATTGTCGAATAGGCTAAACTTCTTTTAATATCTTTGTGAGCAAGAGCTAAAGTAGCTCCTAAAAATACTGTTATTATCCCTATCAAAGTTATTAAATTCATTATATAAGGTATGACTACGAAAAGAGGAAGAAGTCGAGCTACAAGAAAAATTCCCGCGGCTACCATAGTAGCCGCGTGTATCAGAGCGGAAATAGGGGTGGGTCCTTCCATGGCATCTGGTAACCATACATGAAGGGGGAATTGCGCAGATTTAGCAATTGCACCGGAAAATAATAGGAAGGCGCACAAAGTAAAAAAGAAAAGTTCATTGTCATTATTCGAAATTAAGTTATTGAATATTTCAAACAAATCCTGAAATTCAAAACTGCCCGTTATCCAATAAAGACCTAAAATTCCTAATAATAAACCAAAATCGCCTACACGATTAGTTACAAACGCCTTTTGACAAGCATTGGACGCAATCGGTCGTGTGAACCAAAACCCTATTAATAGATACGAACACATTCCAACTAATTCCCAAAAAATATAGATTTGTATTAAATTCGAACTAGTAACTAATCCCAACATTGAAGTATTGAAAAAGCTCATATAAGCAAAAAATCTTAAATAGCCTTGATCATAAGACATATAACTATCACTATAAATAAGGACAAAAATTCCAACCGTAGTAATTAATATTAACAAAATAGAAGTAAGTGAGTCGATCAAATATCCAAACTCTAAAGAAAAATCATTGTTAATGGTCCACGACCATATATATTGATAGACAGAACTGCTATTTATTTGCTGAATAGACAGATTGGTCGAAAAAACGAAAACTGTACTTAACAAAAAAATACTTGAAAAAGCCCACATACGACGAAGTTTTTTTGTTGACGCCGGGAAAAGTAGGAGTCCCATTCCTATTAACATAGGGACTGGAAGTGTAACGAAAGGTATAAGCCATGAATATTGATATGTATGTTCCATAAAAAAATCTCATTATTAAAAATTATTCTTAATCTTTTTCCAAATACTTCATATATTCAAATTAAGAAGTTTAAATTGGTCAAATGATATCACAAGGATACTAGTGAAAATAGAAAAGGATACCTAATTCTAAAATGAAATTTGCATTTATTATTATAAATTACAATAATTAATAAGGATTTTTATACATATAGATACACATAGAAAGAGTGAAGAATTTTATCAAAAATAGTACTCGATTTTTATTTGAATTTGAATCGGAATGATAAAAAAAAGATTGTTTTTATCAGATCCTTACTCAATTCAATAAAGAAATAGTTCTTGATTAATGTAGTATGATGAAAAAGGATATAAATCGAAAGAGAAAAATAAGAAATAAATGGACACGCTTTTTTATGAAGATGAAGAGAATATCATATAAAGACTAACTAAAAAGATCGATATCCTCGATATAATAAAGAATGTGTTTTTTTTTAACAATAGATGTCTTTCACATCCATATAGAATATTAATTACTTTCTTTTTTTTTTTAATGGCAGTTCCAAAAAAGCGCACTTCTATAGCAAAAAAGCGTATTCGAAAAAATATTTGGAAAAGAAAAGGATCTTGGGCAGCGTTGAAAGCTTTTTCCTTAGCAAAATCCCTTTCTACTGGTAATTCGAAAAGTTTTTTTGTGCGACAAATAAAAAAGAAAAACCTGGGCTAATTGAACTCGACTTGATATGAGAAAAAGTAGAATTTCGTTTATCATTTTGGGGATGGGGATTCTGATTTTCCCCATCGACCCACTTGTCAGAATCATAAAAAAGCATAACAATAATAAATAAAGAGACAAAATCAAAAGATTAAGACGTGTTTGATTTTTATTTGTATTTTTATTTAAACTTTGAATGGAAAATTGAATAGAAAAGGGCAAATCTAAGGTCTTTAGTAAAAAAAATAAATCAAGAATTTGAATAAGTTTCAAGCTTATTTTATAACTTTCTTAACAATTATTATTTGAAATAACTATAGAAAATAGAATCAACCTTTTTTTGCTTTTAACTCAATTAAGAAAAAAAAAGGTGCCTTTCACTTTTAGGTAGATCAAACTGTATAAATTTTTAAAAATCTCGTTTTGATCATGATCATATGTTTGGGCCCAACATTGTATCAAAATATATATATTGAATTGGTCAATCTTTTTGGACAGAACTAACAACTCTTTTTTTATTTTTTATTATATAATATACCCGGAGATCAATATCTAATTGGTTTACTAAATCCTAATAAAAGTTCGCTACAGAATGAAATTCTAACGAGTAATACAAAAAAAGATTTCCAGAAATCCTTAAAATGGATCACTAAAATTGGAATTTAGAATTCCAATTGTTTTTTCATTAATTTGATTGACTTAAAAAATATTCTATTAAATTGAGCCCCTTAAGTTTGACGATTGAATCCAAATAGGTTATTATAATGTTGAGCAAGCCGCTATGGTGAAATCGGTAGACACGCTGCTCTTAGGAAGCAGTGCTAGAGCATCTCGGTTCGAGTCCGAGTAGCGGCATAACGTCTTTTTGTTTTCAAAAGGATACAAAAAATCGTATAATGAATTGAATTCCCAATTTAAATATGCCTTATGCATAATTAAAGTAACTTTATTACGTTTTTTTTTGTCTTTTATGATTATGTTAAGTTTTGAGCATGTATTGACTCATATATCGTTTTCGGTGGTTTCAATTGTAATTTTAATTAATTTGCTAAGTTTATTAGTCGCTGAATTTACCGAACTATCCGATTCGTCAGAAAAGGGTATGCTAATGACTTTTTGCTGTATAACAGGATTATTAATTACTCGTTGGATTTATTTGAAACATTTACCAATAAGTAATTTATATGAATCATTAATATTCCTTTCTTGGGGTTTCTCCATTATTCATATGGTTCCTTATTTTAAAAAGCATCAAAATTTATTAAGCGTAATAACCGCGCCTAGTACTTTTTGTACCCAAAGCTTTGCTACTTCGGGTTTTTTAACTGATATGCATCAATCCGAAATCTTAGTACCCGCTCTGCAATCCCAGTGGTTAATGATGCACGTAAGTATGATGATATTGGGCTATGCAGCTCTTTTATGTGGATCATTATTATCAGTAGCACTTCTAGTAATTCGATTTCGAAAAGTCGTCATAAGAACTGTTAAAAAAAGCATAAATTTCTTAAAAGATTTTTCCTTCGCCAAGATCCTTTCCATCCTTTACATGAGGCAAAGGAACGATTTGTCACGAACTTATTCTTCTTTGTCTTTAAAGACAAATAGGAATAAGGATAGGAATTATTACAGATTTCAGTTGATTCAACAATTGGATAATTGGAGTTATCGTATTATTAGTATAGGGTTTATCTTTTTAACCATAGGTATCCTTTCAGGAGCAGTCTGGGCTAATGAAACATGGGGGTCCTATTGGAATTGGGACCCAAAAGAAACTTGGGCATTTATTACTTGGGTCATATTTGCAATTTATTTGCATACTCGAACCAATAAAAATTTTCAAGGTTTCAGTTCTGAAATTGTTGCTTCTATAGGCTTTCTTATAATCTGGGTATGCTATTTTGGGGTTAATTTATTGGGAATAGGACTACATAGTTACGGTTCATTTACATTAAATTGAATTGAAAAAAAAGTATTGACGAATAAAACCATAGGACAACCCAACCCAGCCCAGCCTATAATTAGAATATAAGAAATATATTATTATTATATTCTATAATAATTATAGATATATAAGAAACCTCAGTTAAGTGGCATTTGTGAGAACCTTTTGAATCAAGTAATATAGTAATTCAAAAGGTTCTCACAAATGCCAAAGATATTTGGTTGTAATTCTTCTTTTTTTCTTTTAATGAAAGAATTGGTTTTTTTTTGATTGATTTTTTGTTTTATTTCGAATAACTACCTATTAAAATAATTAGATAGAATAGCACTAACCTTCTCAACTACTAATGAGGAAACGAAATCCGGAAAAAGTCCAATACCTATTACTGGTAAAAGTAGACATATCGAAACAAAAAATTCCCGGGGCCCAGAATCAAAAAAATACGAGTTTGCAGCATCAAACAGCTTGTATCCATAGAACATTTGGCGTAACATGGATAATAAATAAATAGGAGTCAATATCATTCCAACTGCCATTATAAAAGTAATTAGAATTTTTGGCATTAAAAGATATTTTTGGCTGGTAATTATTCCAAGAAAGACTATTAATTCCGCAACAAAACCACTCATGCCCGGTAATGCAAGGGAGGCTAATGATAAGACACTGAACATCGTGAATATTTTTGGCATTAGGGTAGCCATTCCGCCCATTTCGTCAAGATAAACAAGATGTATTCTATCATAACTTGTCCCCGCCAAGAAAAAAAGTGCAGCACCAATAAATCCATGTGATATTATTTGTAAAACAGCGCCATTGAGTCCCATATCACTTATAGAGCAAATCCCTATAATTATGAAACCCATATGAGATACAGAAGAATAGGCTATTCTCTTTTTTAAATTTCGTTGACCAGAAGATGTTAAAGCTGCATAGATTATTTGTATTGCGCCTACTATTACCAACCAGGGAGAAAATAAAGAATGGGCGTGGGGTAATAATTCCATATTGATTCGAATCAATCCATATGCCCCCATTTTTAATAAGATTCCAGCTAAGAGCATACAAGTACTATAATGTGCTTCTCCGTGGGTGTCTGGTAACCATGTATGGAAAGGTATAATCGGTGATTTGACAGCAAAAGCAACAAGAAACCCAATATAGAATAGTATTTCTAGGCTTACAGGATATGATTGATTGGCTGATTTTTCAAAATTGAATGTTGGTTCATTGAACGCATATAAAGCGAGACCCAAAGCTGCCATTAATAAAAAAATAGAACTGCCCGCAGTATACAAAATAAATTTTGTAGCTGAATACAAACGTTTCTTTCCTCCCCACATGGATAGAAGTAGATAAACGGGAATTAATTCTAACTCCCACATAATGAAAAACAGTAAAAGATCTTGAGAAGCAAATAATCCTATTTGGCCACTATACATCGCTAACATCAGAAAATGAAATAATCTGGAATCTCGAGTAACTGGCCGAGCCGCTAAAGTAGCTAAAGTCGTGATAAATCCTGTCAATAAAATGGGTCCTAGCGAGAGTCCATCTATCCCCAATCGCCAATCAAAATCCAAGAAATCGATCCACTTATAATCCTCCGCTAATTGAATTAATGGATCGTCCAATTGGAAATAATAAGAGAAAGCATAGGTCATTAAAAGAAGTTCTAATATACAGATAGAAATAGTATACCACCTAATTATCTTATTTCCTTTATGAGGGAAAAAGAAAATTAAACAACCCGCAGATATTGGTAAAAGGACAAATGTTGTTGACCAAGGAAAAGAATTCGTGGTAAAGACAAGATACACTTGGGCCACAAAAACCCGTACTTGAAAAACCAATATTGGTTTTTCAAGTACGGGTTTTTGTCGGTAAACAAAAAACCAAATAGGTTCAAGCGGCTTTTTATGGTTTTATGGAAAGAGTCAATAAGCTAGACCCATGCTTCGAGTTGTTTCATGCCATAAATAAACTCGTACACTCAGGAAATCCGTTGGGCAGGCGGATTCACATCTCTTACAACCGACGCAATCTTCTGTTCTTGGGGCGGAAGCTATTTGTTTAGCTTTACATCCGTCCCAAGGTATCATTTCTAATACATCCGTGGGGCAGGCCCGAACACATTGAGTGCACCCTATACATGTATTATAAATTTTTACTGAGTGTGACATTGGATCTTTTAATTTTTTTTAATGTCATAAATTTTCGACCTAGTAAATTCCTAAATTTTTATATATTTAGACACCAGATGAATCAACGATTTGCCAGAATTTTGCTATTCAATATTTCATTCCACATCGATTCATAAGATAAAGCCAAGATACTTTAATTTTTTCTATTTTCACAAACACGATCAGATACATTATGTATCATAGATACCAATTTAAATTCGAATTAATGAATATAAACATTCTATTTTATATCATCAATATTACTTATTCAACAAATTGGATTGATTAATACGAATTGATTTTCGATTACGAAAAATTGACGAAACGATAGCCGGTCCAATAGCAGCTTCGGCGGCTGCGATAGATATAACAAAAATTGCAAAAATATTTCCTTTTAATTGGCGACTATCAAAAAAATCAGAAAATATTACGAAATTCATATTAACAGCATTTAGTATAAGTTCAAGACACATAAGGGCTCTAACCATATTTCGACTCGTAATCAATCCATAGATACCGATAGAAAATAAATAGGCACTGAAAACAAGTACATGTTCGAGCATCATAGACCAACTCCTTATAAATTTCAATTTATTTCAATATAAACATAAACAACGAATAAAAATTCAAGATTAACAGATTGGATTAACTACAATTAAGAATATTACAAGTACAGAGCAAAGACATATATTTAGTAATAGGTCGAATAAAAGGAGTTTTATTATGAATAATCTTAAAATCGAATTGGCGAAAAATATATGTGATAATCTAGAACAGAGTGAAATTTGTATTGTGGTTACTAATTTTACGGATTTATGGCTCACGAGCCACAGTAATCGCACCTATTAAAGCAACTAAAAGAATTATTGAAATGAATTCAAACGGAAGAAAAAAATCTGTTGATAAATGAATTCCAATTTGTTGGCCAGTATTTATTAAATCTTGTTCGAGAATCTGGTTTGCTCTTGTAGTCCAAATAATCCCGTACCAGGTCGTATCTGAAATAAAAGTAATTAATAAAATAAAAATACTTATAGAAACTAGAGAGGTGACCCCATTTCCAACAGCCCAAAGATTAAAACCTTTTGAATACTCTGGACCATTCATGAACATCACACTAAATAGAATTAAAACATTTATAGCTCCTACATAAATAAGGAGCTGCGCAGCAGCTACAAAATGAGAATTTGATAAAATATAAAATAAGGATATACAAACAAGAACGAATCCCAAAGAAAAGGCAGAATAAATTGGATTACTAAGCAATACTACTGCTAGACCTCCGAATATCAGACCTAATCCCAGAAAGACTAAAAGAAAATCATGTATTGGTCCAGATAAATCCATTGTGCGTAAAATACAAGATAAAAAACATTAATTGTTTTTTCATGACCTTATTGACTCCGACCAGGAAAAAAGACTATTTAAAATGCTAATAGATTTCTAATTGAATTCCACCCTAAGGAGTAGAACTTACTATAGATACAGCTATTGGACTAATCGCGCTCTCTCTTTCTTGAACAGGTAAAGACTCGAATTTTGATTTTAAAATAATTATGGATAGAATCCTAACTCTATTATTATAATATAACTCTATTAATATATTTTAAATCAAAATGAAACAATGATGGAATTTTTACCAACCAATCATCAAACCAATAGTAATAATTAGGGTTTGTAGTTTTTGTAGTTATTGACCAAACAAAATGAAAGAAATCTCATTCTATACTTATAAATCTTTAAGTTTAGATAAAAAATATCTATCTATCTATCTATATATATATATTAAGTATATATAGATAGATAGAAATATAGAAATTCTAAATATAGAAATAGAAATCTTAATTTTTAATGTAATAATTCAAAATTGTTCTTTCTTTAATTCATTTTTATTTAATGAATCTTTAATCATTAATCCATTAATCAAAGGCAATTTATCAATTTTTTTCAGGTGAATTAAAAATAGTTCGAATTGTATAATCTTCAATTGCTGACATTGGTAAACGACCTAAAGCAATTTGATTATAATTCAATTCGTGACGATTATAAGTGGAAAGCTCATATTCTTCAGTCATTGATAAACAATTTGTTGGGCAATACTCAACGCAGTTGCCACAAAATATACAGATTCCGAAATCAATACTGTAATTAAACAACCGTTTTTTTCGAATGTCCGTTTCCAATTTCCAATCTACAACAGGTAGATCTATAGGACATACGCGAACACATACTTCACAAGCAATGCATTTATCAAATTCGAAATGGATTCGACCGCGGAACCGCTCGGATGTGATTAATTTTTCATAAGGATATTGAATAGTTACCGGTAAACGATTTGCGTGAGATAAGGTAATCATGAAACTTTGACCAATGTATCTTGCAGCTCGTATGGTTTGTTGACCATAATTAATGAACCCAATTACCATGGGGAGCATATCGTGAATTTTTATGAATAATTTTATGTTTGTTTCTTTATCTTGTTTGAGACAAGTCATGAATATAGAAAAATCTTGCTTTTAGAGTGAAAGGAGTTGAAAAGAGGTTGTTAATAATAGATTACCAAGAGAAATAGGTAAAAGAAATTTCCATCCAAGGTTTAATAGTTGGTCCATTCTTAGTCTAGGTAAAGTCCATCTTGTTGTGATAGAAATGAATAAGAGCAAATAAGTTTTAACCAATGTAATAAAAATACCTATTGTTATTGTAAAGACTTCACTTATTTTATTTATTTCAAAAAATTCCGGAACGAATATGTATGGAATAGAGATATTCCAACCGCCTAAGTAAAGAACTGTTACAAATAAGGAAGAAACTAATAGGTTTAGATAGGAAGCAATATAAAATAAACCAAATTTGATACCCGAATATTCAGTTTGATAACCTGCTACTAACTCTTCTTCTGCTTCTGGTAAATCAAAAGGCAATCTCTCACATTCCGCTAGGGAAGAAATAAAAAAAATGATAAACCCTACAGGTTGTCTCCACAAATTCCACCCCCAGAAACTATATTTTGATTGTGCCTCGACTATATCAACTGTACTTAAACTGTTAGATAATCATAGTCGATGATAACATCACTGTTACTATCGCTATTACAGAACCGTACATGAGATTTTCACCTCATACGGCTCCTCGAAGGTCATAAAAAAATATAAGGACTAGATGATATTATTTATCTCCACATATTTGTATCTATTTGTCATATAAATAAGATTAAAATCTATGAAACATTCCCAAATTCGACCAATGAAATTCCGTCTGTTAGAATACTAAAAAAGTACTTCGGAATCAATCTTATCCTTTCAAAATTTTTCTTTTTCTTTCTTTAGCAATAACTTTTATCCTTCAATAAAATACTCGTTGCAGAAATGTCAATATATATTGAAACTTTTAGTTTTCAATTACGAAAAAGAATTAGACATTCTATTAGTTTAGTTCATGAATTATGATATGAATTCGATTTGTACGAATATAAATAGATATAAGAAAAAAAGAAGAACAAAGGATCCTTTTTCGTTTCTATTCTTCTTTCTAAAAAAAAGAAAGGATTCTTTCGTTTTTGATAGTTATTTCTTTAATCATGCGGTAGGAGCATACTCTGAATCGGAATCTTGGGGAGTACTGCTTTAGCATTTCTACTAATTGAAAGCCCCAATTAATATTCTTTATTATATTATGAAGAAATACCCTATTGGATAATTTCCAAAATCTCGATTACTAATCCTTTGTGTATCTTGGTGTTCCTAACCACGCACACATTTGTCTTCAATTGTTCGTTTGCATTATGGTAATACTTAGACATAATAGTAAAAACTCAATAGAGTCCGTTTTTTGAACCCGCTTCAAGCCAGGATGACTAATCAACCAATCTTGGGGCAAATGGTCTCATTTTCTTATGTTTATTTTTGTATTATTCTTGTACATCAGAAATGAGTCTCGATTTTTTTACTGCAAATTTCAAAGCTGTTTTCTTTCACTCATATAGCTATCAAATTTAGTTCATCAATTCAAATGATGAATATAAAATGAGAGGATATTCCTTCAAATGATTTCTCTTCTTTATTTCCTAAAAAAAAAAGAAAAAAAAAAAATTAAAGGGGGGGATAGCAAAGGCTTTTTAACGAATCGCACGTAGAGATATGGATAATACACAAAGAGTCAATGGTATTTCATAACTAATGGATTGAGCGGCAGCTCGTAGACCACCTAAAAAGGAATATTTATTATTTGATCCATATCCCGACATAAGAAGTCCAAGGGGAGCTGTGCTTGAAATGGCAATCCATAAAAAAATACCGATATTTAGATCCGCTAAAACAAGATGATAACTAAAAGGAATCACTGAATAACTTAATAGAGTCGATATGACTGCTATGGCCGGTCCGATACTGAACAAACGAGTATCCCCTCTAGATGGAAAAAGATTTTCTTTGAAAAGTAGTTTGGTTCCATCCGCTAGAGCTTGAAGAACTCCTAATGGTCCAGCGTATTCAGGCCCAATTCGTTGTTGTATCCCTGCGGATATTTCTCTTTCTAACCACACAATTACTAGTAAGCCTATCGTTATTGCCAATACAAGAGTCAAAATAGGACCAAGTACCCACACAATTTCAAAAGCCTCCTTTAAGGATTCCCATTTGGAAAAGGAATTAATAGCTTGTACTTTTGTTGTATCAATTATCATTTCAACGATCAACTTCTCCCATAATGATATCTATGCTCCCTAATATTGTCATAATATCAGCCAATTTCATTCTTTTAACTAATTGAGGAAGAATTTGCAAATTGATAAAACCCGGCGGACGAATTTTCCATCTCCAAGGAAACCCAGTCTGATCCCCTATCAAGAAAATTCCCAATTCTCCCTTTGGTGCTTCTACTCTTACATAAAGTTCTTGTTTGGTCAATTCAAAAGTAGGAGAAGCTTTTTTACTAATGAATCGGTATTCAAAATCGTTCCATTCTGGATCACTTTTTCTATAAAAATCCAAACGTCTGGTTTCTAAATTTTCATGACCCCCCCCTGGAATTCCTTCCAAAGCTTGTTGAATAATTTTTATGGATTCAGTCATTTCACCAATTCGGACCAAATAACGAGATAATGAATCCCCTTCTTTTTGCCATTGGACTTCCCAATCAAATTCATCATAACACTCATAATGATCAATTTTACGAAGATCCCATTGTATTCTAGAAGCTCGTAACATTGGTCCCGACAACCCCCAGTTTATTGCTTCCTCTGCACTAATAATACCCACTCCCTCAACTCGTTTTAAAAAAATGGGATTTCGTGTGATAAGTTTTTGATATTCAGCAATTCTTGTTAAAAAATAATCACAAAAATCTAAACATTTATCTAGCCAACCATAAGGCAGATCCGCTGCTACTCCTCCGATACGAAAATAATTATGCATCATTCTCATACCTGTAGCTGCTTCAAATAAATCATATATTAACTCTCTTTCTCTAAAAATATAGAAAAAAGGAGTTTGTGCACCAATATCCGCCATAAAAGGACCAAGCCATAACAGATGAGAAGCTATACGACTCAACTCTAACATAATTACTCTGAGATAGCTGGCTCTTTTAGGTACTTGAATATTTCCAATCTGTTCTGGCCCATTTACTGTTATTGCTTCTGCGAACATAGTCGCTAAATAATCCCAACGTGTTACATAAGGCAAATATTGTATAATTGTTCGGTTTTCCGCAATTTTTTCCATTCCTCTGTGTAAATAACCTAATATTGGTTCACAGTCAATAACATCTTCACCGTCTAGAGTAAGGATGAGTCGAAGAACACCGTGCATTGATGGGTGATGGGGACCCATATTGACTATCATAAAATCTTTTCTTTTAGCTGGTACATTCATAGTGATTTCCTCGATTCATTCTTCTATGAATTGCTGAAGACGAAAAGAAATTCATCAAAATTCAAGATCGAATAAATCAAATAATTTAATTTCAAATTACCGCGTTTTTGACTCCCGAATATCCAACTCGCTAATTAAGTTTTTATAACCTAGTGGGTTTTTCTTTGCCAAATAAGATAGTAGCCGTCGTCGTTTTTCTAGAATTTTCCGCAAACCTCTTTGAGATAAATAGTCTTTTCTGTGCAATTGAAAATGTGAAGTAAGTCCTCGTATCCTATTAGTAAAGCTTATTATTTGAAATTCAACGGATCCGGGGTTTTCCTCTTTTGAAATAAAGATGGGTGAATTTTTTACCATAAAATGAAATCCTCCTCCTACCGCCCATTTTTAAAATAGTTTTATTGATCAGGAATAATAACAAAAAATGGAATAAGAATAATAAATAAGAATGTCAATTCATTTTTCTTTTTATACACAAAAATCTTCAATTCGTTAGCAATTCCGAATTTTGTCAAATAGAATTTCTTATTAATTAATACAATTTTTTTTTTCTTTTTTTTTAGTTGGCTAGAAATAAAAAAGGATAGTATATCTCTTCACTTACAAAAGAGAAAATTTTGTATCTCAAAGTAAATTCCATGGCTTCCTTTCTAGATAGAATTGATAGGCAATCGAATTCCAGGTATCAGAATAGAATATAGAATATAGAATGGAAAACAAGGAATGTGTCTATATCCTTGTTTTCCTATATTAGATCAGATATGCTATAGAATATATATATATGACAAACGTACCTTTATTTCATTTTCAATTGTGGATAGATACGTATCCTTAACATACTGAACCGACTGGAATTATTTGTATTAAACCAAAAGCGGTTCATACAAGCTAAATCTTCGAATCGAAAATTGGGCCAAAGAAAAAGTTTGAATTGAAGTAGTTTCTTTTTCTCTCTATCAAAATATTTACTTTTTTCTATAATGTCAAAGCGGCTGCAGTTTTTTCTATTATTACTTTTGAAAAGTTCTGTATTCATATGAATATCATTTTCTTTTTTTGAATTGAAAGAGAGTAGAATTCTCAACTCTCTACGACTTCTAGTGGATAAAAGATTTTCAGGAACAAGAAAATCTTTTTTCTTTCTAAATCCAATTAGACTTTTAAGTCTTTCAATAGATTTGAAAAAATTCTCTTTATTAATATAGCTTTTTTCTCCGCATCCTTGATTAATTTGTTGTTTGGTCTTATGAACCAATAAAATAGCTATGGTTTGATACATAAGAAATTTTCCATTAAGCTTCGTCTTGTTTTTTTTCGGTACATGCGGAATCTCAACAACCAATCTTCCTCTAGAGATCAATTTTAGATCTCCCCTAGTCCTATCCTTAAGCCGAGCATTTTTCTTTTGACTCCGAAAAGCAAAAATGTCCACATTAAATTCTCTTCGTCGAATCAAGGATTTAATCCATAGATTTTTCTTTGTTTTGTCCTTTTGAAATTTGAAAGAAGGCCTTGTCTTTTAGCAGGTAAGTATATGTTTGGATATTCGACGAAATGCTTTCGTCTACATCCTTAGCATCTATGGTCGCTCTGAATGGCTGGTGAGCTCGCCGTTTGAGTGGACTCAAAAGAAAATTCCGCCAACCGGTGTTTTCTGTTCTACTGGTGTTTCCTGTTCTACTGGTGTTTTTTGTTCTCCTTCTCCTGGTGCTTTGTGGTGTACTGATGATTATTCTGCTCCTGGTTTGTGGTCTCCTGATGATTATTCTTCTCTTGGCGTTTTTTATTTTTGGTCTACTGGTGATTACGCTTCTACTGGTGATTAGTCTTCTACTGGTGTTTCTTGTTCTCCTGGTGGTTCTCTTTGGTATTCTGAGAATTGATTGAAGATTCACTGGGTTCTGAAATCGAGTTTCTTTATAATTGAAAAGAAGTAATTGGGTTGGTATTACCCACGGTCTTCTCTTATATGCGTTGTAAAGTTTGTCGAATTTTGAAAAAAAGAACCCCAATTCAAAATTTGATACGAGACAGTATACTATTTCGTCATTCATTCCCATCCAATCTAACTCAGGTGGGTGTCTTTTTACAAATTCTTGACCTCTTTTGACAAGCATAGGATACAAAATATCTTTGTCACAAAAACGATCTCGGTCACCGTCTTTCTCAATTATTTGATATTTATTCCCCTTACTCTCCGTTTCAGTATTTTCTTTGTTTTTTTCAATATTAATCCAGAATTCCATTTTTTCTTTGTTTGTAAGACAAAAATGGAAAATTCTCCAATCCAAATATTTTCTCTTCGGGCTTTTCTCCATATCGAAAAGAGCCTCTGATTCTAGATAATCGGCAACAAAAGACTTCTGTGATACTAGATATTTGGCAGGATTCTCTGCTTCTAGAAAACCTGGAACGCACTCCGATTCGGGAATCCCCTCTAATTCTAGAAAAAATAGAAAGTCCTCTGTTTCTAGAGAATCGGCAATCCCCTCTGATTGTAGAGAATTTTTGAAATTTTCTAGAGAATTCGGGAAATTAGAGTTAGGTATACTTAGCGAAGGTGTACCTCTTAAGATATGAAAGAATTCCCTTTTCATTTTATCGGTTTTGTAATTAAAACAATTTTTTTTCTTATCGCCGCTATAGCTATAATTAATGGATTTATGTGATAAAAGATTATATCTGTTGTGTTTTTTAGAATTATCTTTTACTTTGAGTAATAAATCCAATTCAGAGAAATTCGATTTGTTTAAATCTTTATTTTTAACTGTATCTTTATTTTTAACTGTGCGCTGTATATTTTGCTGGGACCCCATCATCAGTATTGACAAAAATATCTACACGTCTTTTTATTCGTACAAAATTTCAATCTGGAGGATTCGCTACGTCGATTTCTTGCACCCTGTTCACCAGTGCGAGTGCGTTAGTACAGCGTTCAATTATTTTCTTTCGCCAATGTAGTACTGCATTAGACAATAAAGAGTTTAAAATTAGTATTCGATCGTCTTCCTGTAAATCGATTTTTTCTTCCTTGCGAGCTGGAAATAAAGAGAGCCCTTTAAAAATGAAATTTGATAGTGATTTTCCAGCAAATTCATTAATTAAGTTCAAAACAAATTCATTAACTAAGTTCAAAAAATAAGCAATTTTTATTGAGAATGATTTTCTATTAAATGTATCTATTTTTGGTTCAAATTCTTGATAATTAGTAGTAAATGAGAATGATTTTCTATTAAATGTATCTATTTTTGGTTCAAATTCTTGATAATTAGTAGTAAATGAGAATGATTTTCTATTAAATGTATCTATTTTTGGTTCAAATTCTTGATAATTAGTAGTCAAAAGGATAAGATACATTTTATTTGCCATCCCTCCGAAATTCTCATTTTCTATTTCTTCTAGAGGAAGTCCTACTTTATTTTGAAGAAAGGGTGCATATTGAAAGTGGACTTTTCCCCGAGAGTGCCCGCACAATACAGGATCCAATAGTTTAGGTAAATACTCTTTTTTCCTTTTATGCCTACATAACCTAGTTCTTTTCTCAAGTATATTCCGAATAGGAAATCCTTTATCTAGATTTTTTACTCTATTTAAAAACTCATTACTTAGGGTTTTCTTTCTTTGTTCATTGTTAGAATTCCAAGGATTATACAATTCCGTAGAGGTGAGTTTTTCTGTTGTCAATAAAGAGATTTTTCTTTGTATCTTTTCCAAAAAAGTTGACAAAACAGATGGATACGTAAAAGATATTCTTTCCTTTCCATCACTTCGACATGTATGAAAAAAATATTCTGACATCCTATTTTGTATAGGATCTCTCAAGTTAGCTGTGAATCGATCTTTTCTTAAGTGAGCTGTCACTCGATCTGTTTTTATAGCTTGAAATGGGCGATTCCAGTGTTGAAAATCGAAAAGAAGAGTTGCAAGACGTTCGTCGAAGAGCGGGTCTTCTTTTATTTCGAATTTCCAATTTTCTTGATTCCCATCTAGATCAAAAGTTTCATAAACGGGTCTCTTTTTCCCTTTAACGTGAAAATTGAATTGATTCTTTATCATTTTCTTTGCATTCACTATAATCGTTTCTTCGTCCCCTTCCTCCAGTTCTGACTTAATCACATGAGAAAGATCCTCTTCTTCATCCTCCTCTGGCTCTGGCTCGTCTAAGCATAAGATCTCGCTCTGTTTATTAGAAAATTTGGGTAAGGGTTTTCTGCCTCCAAAATAGTGGACGAAGATAAGAAATAAGAGAATAGTAAAGATTCGATCCATATAAGTTCTCAATTCTGCCCAAAGGTACGTATTAGACATAGATCGAACGAACAGAGTCCGTTTAAGACGAAGAGGATTATTTTCCTGTAGCCAGACTAATATAAATTAAACCCATTTGATGAATAAAATGTAACCAATTAACCAAGCAACAAAACAACTTGTTACAAATA